TTTCTAAGATCTTTTCCTTCTCTTCGGGATCGAACATCAATTGCAACGATTCGATAGACGGCTCATTGGGATAGATATAGATGAACAATACCCCCCCTGGAACCGTATAGGAAGTTTTCGCCTCGTACGGCTCGAGAAAAAATGACTTAATTCGAAGTTTTGTCTATGTATCCAATTCGAATAAATTAAATAACAAACGGGCCTATAAAATCAATTAGACTACGATTCCAGTCTTTTTTCTTCCTGAAAAATGAAAAAGAAACCGCTCGTACTCATAACTCAAGTCGGATAACTCTCAAATAGCTCAAAGAAAAATCTTTAGTGAATTTCATTTATTGAGTAGTCTTTACTCCCTTTCGTTTATACCGGTTAAACTATTTCAAATTCTATTTGGATTCTTTAGTCAAATCCAGTTATTGAGACTATCGAAAGAATTAACAACTAAAAGGGTGTTTCCTTGTTTTTAAACCCTTTATTCCTATTTTGAATCATTGGGTTTAGACATTACTTCGGTGTTTCTTAATCTTTTCAAAGTGGCAGCAACATACCCTTTAAATTTATATTTATTTTATTTCTTTCTATCAAAGAATCCTATGGATGGTTGATTCTAGTATGATACACGTTGAATCGCAAAATTTGGATCAATTTCAACAAGTTTTGCTTTTGAATTGGAAACTTGCTCGAATTGGATCCTTTCGATTGTCCATATATTTACGAAGTTGTTCCAGTTGATTGGCATTAACCCTAGATCCTTGCCCCTGAGAAATGAATTAATACTTTCGGTTCGAGCTCCATCATGAACTATTTACAACCCGACAAAAAACGAAGGGTTCAAGTGTAACAGAACAAACAATGTCGAGCCAAGAGCACCTCATTTCTAGACAAATCGAAAATGGTGGATGTAAAAATCCACAACGGGTTGTGTCCTTCAAGTCGCACGTTGCTTTCTACCACATCGTTTCAAACGAAGTTTTACCATAACATTCCTCTAATTTGGAACCGGTATGGAATTGATTCAATTACGGAATCATGAATAGTCATCGGTTCAGCTGTCCATAGACATCGCAATCTACACTTTTTCTTCTATATATGAATATATAATACATGAAACAATATTTTTCTGAAAAAATCCTAGCAAGACAACATTTTTAACATATTTAACAGACTAATAGAATATATATAAAATAGATAATAGAAAGAAAAAAGAAATCTATAAAAGAAATCTATAATATATAGATATATATATGGAAATAATATAGAAACGAATAAGTTTTGGAATCTGCATCTTCAAGTGACTTAATAAGATAAATTAAACGATTTCCTACTTTTTCAAAGATTCCACGTATAGGGAATCATTAAAAATATTTTTTTATTAAAAAAAATATTTCTAAATGAAATTAACTATATTAAAATTAAATTAAACATCATTTTTGAATTTATTTGAGTTTGATTGGGTTGGGTTTGAAGAAAATTGGACAATAAGCACCGCCTTTGATCTTTATAGGCGGATCGGTCTTTCTTTTTGAAGTGACTCATCACAAATTTCAAATAAAGATTTGAAATAGATCAAAGAAACGAAGAAAGAAATAAGATAAGAAGAAAAAAATCCTTTTTTTTCATGAGATGTATAAAAAAATAATGTAAGTTAATATTTGCATTTTGATTCTTTTAATCAGATTACGAAAATCAAAATAGAACAAAAAATAGGTAAGATTTCTCCTATCTATCAGATAGACGGAACTGTTGTCACTATTTGTTGTTTGTTATAGATGTTTTATATCTACTATACTATAGAATATGGGACTTGATCATTTGTTAATGAAATTCGAACAGACACAGATGTTTAAAGTAATATAGATTAACTGCTATCCACCCCCCCCACTTCCTTTTTAGATTATGTTATATTATGATAGGGTTTATATGGGAATAATGGAGAAATGGATCCGTGCTGGGACGGAAGGATTCGAACCTCCGAATGGCGGGACCAAAACCCGTTGCCTTACCACTTGGCCACGCCCCATTTCAATTGCTAATTGACACTAAGAAACAATAATATTGTTATTGGTTGTTTGTCAACTCCAGCCCAAATAAATATCTAGAAAGATTCCATATCTATAGAATATAGATCTTCTATATCTATAGAATAATAGAATAGACCGGTATTCGAATTTTGATACATATAGATACAGAATTCAACTGAATTTATTGATCATTACATAGAATTCAATTAAGATATTGTATGAAAGTATCGTTTCTTCTATTCTCCTTTGAGAATTGGAGGATTTTTGGTTGTATGTATTCAAAGAAAAAGAAGGATTTTTTGTCTACCTTATTTACTTTCTTTCTTTTTCCTTATATCAAAAATGCAACCAAAATGCAATTATCTCCAAGAACAAAATGTCTGTTATGCTTAATATCGTTAGTTTGATCTGTATTAATTCGCCCCTTTATTCGAGTAGTTTTTTCTTCGGCAAATTGCCCGAAGCCTATGCTTTTTTGA